ACGGATCACACCTACCAAGAAAAAGTATTTTGTTTTGGTTCGACCCGTAGTCACATATGAAATATCCGATGGGATAAATTTAGCAACACTTTTCCCTCGTGATATCTTGCAGGAAAAGGATAATGTCCAATTTAGAGTTGTCAATTATATCCTTTATGGAAATGGCAAGTCAATTCGAGGAATTTATCACACAAGTATTCAATTAGTTCGGACTTGCTTAGTATTGAATTGGGACCAAGAACAAAATGGTTCTATAGAAGAGGTTCATGCTTCCTTTGTTGAGGTAAGGGCAAATGATCTAATTCGCGATTTCATAAGAATTGAGTCCACTATTTCGTATACCGGAAAAAGGTATGATAGGGCAAGTTCCGGATTGATTCCCGATAATGGATTAGATTGCACCAATATCAATCCTTTTTATTCCAAGGCGAAGATTCAATCACTTAGCCAACATCAAGGAACTATTGGTATGTTGTTGAATCGAAATAAGGAATGCCAATCTTTGCTAATTTTGTCATCATCCAATTGTTCTCGAATTGGTCCATTCAATAGTTCGAAATATAACAATGTGACAAAAGAATCGGATCCCCTAATTCCAATTAGGGATTATTTAGGTCCCTTAGGCGCTATTGTACCTAAAATATCGAATTTTTATTCATCTTACCATTTAATAACTCATAATCAGATCGTGTTAAAGAAATATTTGCTACTTGACAATTTGAAACAGATTTTCCAAGTACTTCAAGTACTTAAATACTGTTTAATAGATGAAAATAGGAGGATTTATAATCCCGATCTATGCAGTAACATCGTTTTGAACCCATTCCATTTGAATTGGTGCTTTCTCCATCATGATTATTGTGAAGAGACATCGATCAAAATTAGCCTTGGACAATTTATTTGTGAAAATGTATGTCTATTTAAATACGAACCACACGTAAAAAAATCTGGTCAAATTTTAATTGTTAATGTCGACTTTTTAGTTATAAGATCGGCTAAGTCTTATTTGGCTACTCCTGGAGCAACTGTTCATGGTCATTATGGGAAAATCCTTTACGAAGGAGATACATTAGTTACATTTATATATGAAAAATCGAGATCTGGTGACATAACGCAAGGTCTTCCAAAAGTAGAACAAATCTTAGAAGTGCGTTCGATTGATTCAATATCGATGAACCTCGAAAGGAGAGTTGAAGGTTGGAACGAGCGTATACCAAGAATTCTTGGGATCCCCTGGGGGTTTTTGATTGGAGCTGAGCTAACCATAGCCCAAAGTCGTATCTCTTTGGTTAATAAGATCCAAAAGGTTTATCGATCCCAGGGGGTACAGATCCATAATAGACATATAGAGATTATTGTACGTCAAGTAACATCAAAAGTGTTGGTTTCAGAAGATGGAATGTCTAATGTTTTTTCGCCTGGAGAATTAATCGGATTGTTGCGAGCGGAACGAGCAGGGCGCGCTTTGGACGAATCAATCTGTTATCGGGCAATCTCATTGGGAATAACAAGAGCGTCTCTGAATACTCAAAGTTTCATATCCGAAGCAAGTTTTCAAGAAACCGCTCGAGTTTTAGCAAAAGCTGCTCTACGAGGTCGTATTGATTGGTTGAAAGGCCTGAAAGAGAACGTTGTTCTGGGGGGGATTATACCTGTTGGTACCGGATTCAAAAAATTTGTGCACCGTTCAAGGCAAGACAAAAACATTTATTTGGAAATCAAAAGAAAAAATCTATTCGAGTTGGAAATGAGAGATATTTTGTTACACCATAGAGAATTATTTTGTTCTTACGCGACAAACAATTTCCATGAGACAAATTTACATGAGACATCAGAACAATCATTTATGCGATTTAATGATTCCTAAGAGCGGGTTCATTTTCACTTTAACTATCTTTTAACTATACTGGTCTGATTATTGATTTGGTAATAAATAAAATAAGTAATTAAAAAAAATTATGGTTTGTGCCGTGTATCAATGGTCAATCCCCGGTAGAAGGTTCCATCGGAACAATTATTTATTTCAAGGTACCTCGTCTCTTTGTTAATAATACGAAAAAGAAAAAACAAAAAGGAAGTGTGGGAAAAAATGACAAGAAGATATTGGAACATCAATTTGGAAGAGATGATGGAAGCAGGAGTTCATTTTGGTCATGGTACTAAGAAATGGAATCCTAGAATGGCCCCTTACATTTCTGCAAAGCGTAAAGGTATTCATATTACAAATCTCGCTAGAACTGCTCGTTTTTTATCAGAAGCCTGTGATTTAGTTTTTGATGCAGCAAGTAGGGGAAAAAACTTCTTAATCGTCGGTACCAAAAATAAAGCATCGGATTCAGTAGCATCAGCTGCAATAGGGGCTCGGTCTCATTTTATTAATCAAAAATGGCTCGGTGGTATGTTAACGAATTGGTCCACTACGGAAACGAGACTTTATAAGTTCAGGGACTTAAGAGCAGAAGAAAAGATGGGGAAACTCAACCGTCTCCCCAAAAGAGATGCAGCAATGTTGAAGAGAAAATTATCTACCTTGCAAACATATCTCGGTGGGATCAAATATATGACGGGATTGCCTGATATTGTGATCATCGTTGATCAGCAAGAAGAATATACGGCTCTTCGAGAATGTGCCATTTTGGGGATTCCAACGATTTGTTTAATCGATACAAATTGTGACCCAGATCTTGCAGATATTTCGATTCCAGCCAACGATGACGCTATAGCTTCAATTCGATTGATTCTTAACAAATTAGTATCCGCAATTTGTGAAGGTCGTTCTAGCTATATAAGAAATCGTTGATTATGATTAAGATTAAGAATAATAAAATTAGTTAATGTTAATTATTGGGCAACTCCATAGATTTATTGGATCGGTTACTTTTTTTTGAATTTTTAAAAATAGAAAAAAAAAAAAGAACTGGGGATATTGATATATATTATGATGTTATGTGATTTCTTGGTATCCTAAATATATGATTAATGATTCAAGTTGGTGAGTTGAGAAAGAAATGGTTGAATCAAACTAATTCCTTTTTTGAAGTTCAATTTCTATCAGAGGACAATATGAATGTTATACCATGTTACATTAAAACACTCAAGGGGTTATACGATATATCGGGTGTAGAAGTAGGCCAACATTTCTATTGGCAAATAGGAGGTTTACAAATCCATGCCCAAGTACTTATCACTTCTTGGGTCGTAATTGCTATCTTGTTAGGTTCAGCCATCATAGCTGTTCGGAATCCACAAACCATTCCGACCGACGGTCAGAATTTCTTTGAATATGTCCTTGAATTTATTCGAGACTTGAGCAAAACCCAGATTGGAGAAGAATATGGACCTTGGGTTCCTTTTATTGGAACTATGTTCCTATTTATTTTTGTTTCTAATTGGTCAGGTGCCCTTTTACCTTGGAAAATCATACAGTTACCTCATGGGGAGTTAGCTGCGCCCACGAATGATATAAATACTACTGTTGCTTTAGCTTTACCCACGTCAGTGGCATATTTTTATGCAGGTCTTACCAAAAAAGGGTTGGGTTATTTCGAGAAATACATCAAACCAACTCCAATACTTTTACCAATTAACATCCTAGAAGATTTCACAAAACCCTTATCTCTTAGTTTTCGACTTTTCGGGAATATATTGGCTGATGAATTAGTAGTTGTTGTTCTTGTTTCTTTAGTCCCTTCAGTAGTTCCTATACCTGTCATGTTTCTTGGATTATTTACAAGTGGTATTCAAGCTCTTATTTTTGCAACGTTAGCCGCGGCTTATATAGGTGAATCCATGGAGGGTCATCATTGACTAGTTTTCGAAATAGTCTTTTTTTTTTAGCTTATCCCAATTCATGCATGGTTCAAGATAATCTGCTTGGTTGGAGAACATAATAGATATAAATACGTATGAATATATGACCTAGAGTCGTAGGAGAGAAGATGAACGATATTACGGAATTGTAAAAAAAAAATAAAGGGATGGGTTGGGGAGGTCACACTAGATGTATGTAATGTCTATAAGTCTAGCCGCTTTTTGTGTGGGTTTCGAGGAATGATTCTATAATCCGATTCAATATAAAATGTGGCCAGTTTACGTTATGGAAGAAAGAAATGTATATGTAATATGTATATGTAATATTAGATATTCACTAGTTATATAGTCCTATCTATATATAAATAGAAGTCCTTATGCCTTACCTATATACTAACTAACTATATATATATCTAACTATATGCTATATATATGTAATATATATAGCAATATAGTTAGATAGCAATATATATAGCAAAATAAATAAAAAAAATATATATATATGTATTGATATACATATTGATATCGTTATATTGATATATTGATATCGTTGATATCGATCATATTGATATCCATTGCATATATTGATGATTGCATATATTGATTTGATTGCAGTTTACTGCATTTAGATTAGATGGATTACAAGATAAGTCAAGTCCTTTCTTCTGTTTCATTTGTGATTGTGGATTGGATGAAAAAACAGATGAACTCAAGGATATAGAAGAGTAAAGAACGAAGGATGGAATGAAAGAATGGTTGGAAAGAAAGAAATGCAATAACTAGAGCCGTATGTATATGGATTTACAAAAACTTCATCATGGGTAGAAACAAAAAACGAGATATCGAAGTAGTTCTGACGATTCAGTAATATTATCATTAGTTTTTAGTTACTCCGACCCAATAGATCTTAATGATCAAACTTAATGATAAAATTAAGTAATAATTCATTGGTTGATTGTATCATTAACCATTTTTTTTTTTTTTTTTTGTGCGAGGAACTTACCATGAATCCACTGATTTCTGCCGCTTCCGTTATTGCTGCTGGATTGGCTGTAGGACTTGCTTCTATTGGACCCGGAGTTGGTCAAGGTACTGCTGCAGGCCAAGCTGTAGAGGGTATTGCGAGACAACCAGAAGCAGAGGGTAAAATACGAGGTACTTTATTGCTTAGTCTAGCTTTTATGGAAGCT